TGTTCAAACAGGCACAGGTCAATTAAATGGCATTCCCGTAGCAATCGGGGTTATGGATTTTCAGTTTATGGGGGGTAGTATGGGATCCGTAGTAGGTGAAAAAATAACACGTTTGGCTGAGTATGCTACCAATAAACTTTTACCTCTTATTCTAGTGTGTGCTTCCGGAGGAGCCCGCATGCAAGAAGGAAGTTTGAGCTTGATGCAAATGGCTAAAATATCTTCCGCTTTATACGATTATCAATCAAATAAAAAGTTATTTTATGTCGCAGTCCTTACATCCCCTACCACAGGGGGGGTGACGGCTAGTTTTGGTATGTTGGGAGATATCATTATTGCTGAACCCAACGCTTACATTGCATTTGCGGGTAAAAGAGTAATTGAACAAACATTGAATAAGACAGTACCCGAGGATTCACAAGTGGCTGAATATTTATTCCATAAGGGCTTATTCGATCTAATCGTACCACGTAATCTTTTAAAGGATGTTCTGAGTGAATTATTTCGGCTACATGCCTTCTTTCCTTTGGATCAAACTTAGATTAAGTAGAGCTGTAGAGTAGAGTTTTAATTTCTTTTTTATTTATTTATTAATTTAATAAATAAATAAATTTTTTGAAATGAAAATTATTAACTTATAAGACAAGAGCACGAAAATAACTAATAATATGAATAATAAAAAGGTGTATTATCTATTATCATACATATATTTCGTGTAGAAACGTGTAGAAGGGTGAATAAGTCCGTTTATTTACATATTTTTATAACTATTTTATTTACATATTTTTATAACTATTTATAAAAAAAAAATTATTAAAACATATACTTATATATATTCCTTATTTAGGTATATACTCACTTAGGTATACTTAGTATAATATAAGTATTATAATTCTATTTATTATAGAAATAGAATTATTATATTATATATGAATTATAAAATATCTTTATAACAATATAAGGTTAAAATAAAAATCTAAAACAATAAATAAAAATCTAAAACAATAAATAAAAATAACAGGTACAAATATTAAATCGAGGTACCCACTCAATGATAACTCTCAACAGCTTTCCCTCCATTTTTGTGCCTTTAGTGGGCTTAGTATTTCCGGCAATTGCAATGGTTTCTTTATTTCTTCATGTTCAAAAAAACAAGATTTTTTAGATACTATAGGCACAACTCTTATCCATTTTTTTTTTCAAAACTTACTTTGATCATAACACCCCTATCTATTTAGTAGAATATGGTATAAATGGTATAACATGTGGCTTCTTTCGAGCATAAGCTCTTATGTAGGTGTAAACATGATATATGGGTAAATTAATTATAACAATTTTAAAATGGGCAAATGGATCGGTAGCGGGGAGAATTTCGGAAATGTAAAGTCAATATATCTATATGTGGATATCTATAGGAAATCATATGAAAGAGATGTTATTATTTTAGTTTGGATCTAAGTAATTCGATGCATTTTTCTAAAATAAAAGTTTCACATCATAGTAGTGCTGGTTGATGAGAGTTACTTCGGAAACAAAAAAAGTAAAATAAAAATTCTTTTTGTTATTCTTCCAATTCCAATAAAATGCAACTAGGTCTAGTGAGAGTATGAGTTGGCGATCAGAACGTATATGGATAGAACTTATAGCGGGATCTCGAAAAATAAGCAATTTCGCTTGGGCCCTCATTCTTTTTTTAGGTTCATTAGGATTTGTATTGGTTGGAACCTCCAGTTATTTTGGTAGGAATTTTATATCTTTATTTCCTTCTCAGCAAATAAATTTTTTTCCACAAGGGATCGTGATGTCTTTCTATGGGATCGCGGGTCTCTTTATTAGCTCCTACTTGTGGTGCACAATTTTGTGGAATGTGGGTAGTGGTTATGATCGATTTGATATAAAAGAGGGCATAGTGTGTATTTTTCGTTGGGGATTTCCTGGAAAAAACCGTCGCATATTCCTGCGATTCCTTATGAAAGATATTCAGTCCATCAGAATAGAAAATAAAGAGGGTCTTTTTGCTCGTCGGGTCCTTTATATGGAAATCAGAGGCCAGGGGGCCATTCCCTTGACGCGTACTGATGAGAATTTGACTCCACGAGAAATTGAGCAAAAAGCTGCTGAATTGGCCTATTTCTTGCGCGTACCAATTGAAGTATTTTGAAAAAAAAAAGGAACTGAAAAATGAATACTTTGCAAGAGGGAAAAAACTCAAGAAACCCCCTTTTTTTCTATACCATAACTTAACGGAAGTTTGTTCTGAATGCCTATTCAAGCCAAAGTAAACGTATACGAAGCAACCCTAAAACGAAATTTTTTGTGTCCATAATTTTTTTTTTGAAATATTTGCTATTTTATTTAATAGAGCGGGAGTTCTTTCGTCTCGAAATCCAACTAATATTAATTTGAAGTGAGCTCTTTCTTATTCTATTTCTGTATTCTTTCTAGATTCAAGGACTAACCTAACCACTCTGCTGCATCACAAAGAAAAACCTCGAAATAGATTAATGGGTTCGACGGCTTGGGTTGGGATATAACTTATGCTTGATAGAAATATTAGTATCATATAGAGTCGACGCAGGGGTGAGTTCATTAAAATTTCACAAATTCACAGACGAAAAAATGGCAAAAAAGAAAGTATTCATTTCCCTTCTATATCTTGCATTTATAGTATTTTTGCCTTGGTGGATCTCTCTCTCATTTAAAAAAAGTCTGGAATCTTGGATTACTAATTGGTGGAATATTAGGCAATCCGAAATTTTTTTGAATGATATTCAAGAAAAGAGTATTCTAAAAAAATTCATAGACTTAGAGGAACTCCTTCGTTTGGAGGAAATGATAAAGGAATACCCAGAAACGCATTTACAAAAGCTTCGCGTCGAAATCTACAAAGAAACGACCCAATTGATCAAGATGCACAATGAGGATCGTATCCATACAATTTTACACTTCTCGACAAATATAATCTGTTTCGTTATTCTAAGTGGTTATTCTATTCTAGGTAATGAAGAGCTTGTTATTCTTAACTCTTGGGTTCAAGAATTCCTATATAACTTAAGCGACACAATAAAGGCTTTTTGTATTCTTTTATTAACTGATTTATGTATAGGATTCCATTCTCCCCACGGTTGGGAATTAATGATTGGCTCTGTCTACAAAGATTTTGGGTTTGTTCATAATGATCAAATTATATCCGGTCTTGTTTCTACTTTTCCAGTCATTTTAGATACAATTTTTAAATATTGGATCTTTCGTTATTTAAATCGTGTATCTCCTTCACTTGTAGTGATTTATCATTCAATGAATGACTAAAAAATGATCGAACGGCCCAATTATAATATTTGTTACTTTGTACATAAACAAAACACTCAAAATTGTACCTAGTCTTTCTACCCAGTAAAGGGATTTCTCCAATATTTCAGAAAAATTATTTCGGTAAATATCAAAATTATAGATAGGGAACTCTATTAGCGACCTACCTACTTTTATTGTAGAAATTTTCGGGATCAATGATTGGACCATGCAAACTAAAAAAACCTTTTCGTCGATAAAGAAAGAGATTACTCGATCCATTTCCCTATCGCTCATGATATATATAATAACTCAGGCACCCGTTTCAAACGCCTATCCCATTTTTGCACAGCAGGGTTATGAAAATCCACGAGAAGCAACGGGCCGTATTGTATGTGCCAATTGCCATTTAGCTAATAAACCCGTGGATATCGAGGTTCCACAAGCGGTACTTCCGGATACTGTATTTGAAGCAGTTGTTCGAATTCCCTATGATCTGCAAGTGAAACAAGTTCTTGCTAATGGTAAAAAAGGAGCTTTGAATGTGGGGGCTGTTCTTATTTTACCCGAGGGGTTTGAACTAGCCCCGTCCGATCGTATTTCACCCGAGATTAAAGAAAAGATAGGAAATCTGTCTTTTCAAAGTTACCGCCCTACTAAAAAAAATATTCTTGTGATAGGTCCTGTTCCTGGTCAGAAATATAGTGAAATCACCTTTCCTATTCTTTCCCCGGACCCCGCTACTAAGAAAGATGCTCATTTTTTAAAATATCCCATATATGTAGGCGGGAACAGAGGGAGGGGTCAGATTTATCCCGACGGGAGCAAGAGTAACAATAATGTTTATAATGCTACAGCAGCGGGTATAGTAAACAAAATTATACGAAAAGAAAAAGGGGGATACGAAATAACCATAGTTGGGGCATCAGATGGGCGTCAAGTGGTTGATATTATCCCCCCAGGGCCGGAACTTCTTGTTTCTGAGGGCGAATCCATCAAACTTGATCAACCATTAACGAGTAATCCTAATGTGGGCGGATTTGGTCAGGGGGATGCAGAAGTAGTACTTCAAGATCCATTACGTGTCCAAGGCCTTTTGCTCTTCTTGGCATCTGTTATTTTGGCACAAATCTTTTTGGTTCTTAAAAAGAAACAATTTGAGAAGGTTCAATTGTCCGAAATGAATTTCTAGATCCACGGAGTTTTCAACATCAAACTATAAAAAGAAATAAACTTTTGTTGGCAATTATATTATGTAATTGTGTATGATCCATTTTTTTTTTTTCTTTTTTCGGATTTCGGAAATTACTTATACTGGTCGTGATGTGTATATTGTGAAGAAGACGATTTCATTTTCCTTATCTTTTATTTGTTTTTTCAATTCAAATCGAAGTGATATAGGATGAATCCTTAGTTTTATATTTGAATAACATCAAAACAAAAGATAAATAAGCGGAGAATATAAACTAAAGCATAAATGAAAGGAACAAAGGGTTTAGGGGGGGTTCTGCGTCTCCTAGTCTTTGACACAAGAAAAGGGATTTTACACAACCCCTTCTTGTGTCGAATTAAATAGGATTGTTGATCCTATTTGTCAACAACTCCTATTCTTAGGTTCCATTTTTTTATCATAACCCTTTTCCTATTTATCATGTCATGTTTAAGTAGTGGACAAACAAAAATATAGGTAAATTTATTGAACAAATAGAACT